AAAAAAATGTAATTATATGTGTATATATATAAATTCATAGTTGCGTTTACAATCTGTAGAACGTGTGATAGGCTGTGAACTACCGGTAGATTTTAGTTTGGTCAAGTCTCGTTTTAGGGGTTTGGCGAGAGTAAATTTGACTAAGCGAACGATTGCCGGTTACGGGGGGTAGGGGGGTTTGCTGTAAAAAAATGTATATATGTAGGAATGTGTAGGTGTGTGTGTGTGTGTGTGCGTATAGGCGCAGGCGTTTTACGGGTGCACGTATACGTGTATGTGTACGTATCGTGTGCGTATAGGCGCAGGCGTTTTACGGGTGCACGTATACGTGTATGTGTACGTATCGTGTGCGTATAGGCGCAGGCGTTTTACGGGTGCACGTATACGTGTATGTGTACGTATCGTGTGCGTATAGGCGCAGGCGTTTTACGGGTGTACGTATACGTGTATGTGTACATATACGTGTTTGTGTGCGTGTTGTTTTGACGCAGGTGTTTTGTGGAGAATATAAACGTGTTTGTGCATGTATTTGTGTACGTATTTGTGTATACGTGTGTGTGTGCGATGCAGGGCGTACGGGCGTGTACAAACTCGTTGTTTGTACACGTTTGTGTGTGTGTGGCGTCGAGGGGGCTGAGAGGTTTTTTTGTTGGATTTTTTTTTGTTTGTTTTTGTTCGTAGTTATGTCCGGCGAGCATTAAAAGAAATCACGTACTGCCGGGTGGGGACGTTTGTCGCGGCAATTTTGGTTCAGGTTGGAAAGAAATCGTCAGGCGACCAGACCTTCCAAAACTCCTTTGGAAGTCGGGCCATCAGAGTTCAAGATTAAAAAAAAAAATAAAAAAATACCAGATGAATTGGGGACAACGGGATGTCGACGTTAAACGGCAAAGGGTATTCGATGGGCCAACCAGATGCATCTTAAAAAGTGAGGAATGAGAGGGAGCCGTAGGGAGTCCCTGAAAAAGGAACCAGAGGCCTTTTAAAAGGTGAGGATAGCAACGTTCTTGTATAGCGCCTGACACTAGTCACGGTAGTATCCGTCATTCGGCGAGATACTGATTTCACGGAGATGTGGGATTATAATGGATATCGGTAAAGCAAGAGAGCAGCATTGGTAGATAGATTTCTCATATTATGTGTTATGTAATATTAAGTGGAGCATGTGTTTGTGATATGCGTGGGGAAAAGCGGTCTATGCACAATTAAACAAGATATGTATTATGAAAAATTAAAAGGTGTATGTTTTTTATGATATGCGTGTGGGAAGTAGGTAAAAATACTCAATTATACAAGGGATGTGTTATGCAATATTAAGAGGGATTAGTCTTTTATGATATGCATGGGGCGAGCGAATGAATGCACGATATACATAGTGTATACGTATACATAATTACTGCCCCGCGGGGCAGTCACCCGTTAGAGGAAATATTGGGGGGAGGTGTCTAGTTGTGGGGGAGGGGATTGGGGGGGGGTCTTTAGATAGGTTGCCGCCGGGGGCGGCAAGGCTTGCGAGGAGGGTGTAATTTTAGGCTTTGTGGGGGGGGGGGGGAAGGGGACAGTCTGAGGTTATTAGGGACAATATGCCGCCTAAGGGCGGCATGGGGGGAATTTGTTAGGCGGGGGTTCTTTAGATGGGGGGCCGCATCCGGCGGCGGGGTTCGCCGAGAGACAGGCCAAGATTCTAAAGAGGGTAGGGGAAGAGCGTAGGGGGGTGATTCCTTAGGTGGGGTGTGCTTCTAAGTGGCAGAGTTAGGGGAATGGAAGGGTTGTTTGTTTGTATGACGGGAGGGGACAGTCTGAGGTTATTAGGGACAATATGCCGCCCTAGGGCGGCATGGTTCAGAGGGTAGTTTAAAATAAGATGCTAGTTTTGGGGATTAGCGATGGGGGTTTGTTCCCTCCCCTTTGATGTCTTAGGAGAATTTTAATTCTCATCTTTGGCTTACAAGACCAATGCTTTGTTGATTAAGCTACTAAGGCCAGAGTCTTATCATTTTAATATTGAGTTTTCAAGTTTTGCTGATGCTGGCATTAAGATAAGGAAGATTAAGAAGTATAGGGTCGAGGCGACCTGGCCGATGATGATGAATGGGTGCTCAACAGGCTGTCCGCCGATTCAGGTGAGGATAATGATGTTTGATACAAGTGCTCAGAATATGGTTTGTGAGATTGGGCGAAAGGTGTTGCTTCGTTGTTTGGCTGTGTGTAATAGCGGAATTGCTAGGAGAACTAGAATTGAGAGCAGGAGAGCGAGAACGCCCCCTAGTTTGTTTGGAATAGAGCGGAGGATGGCGTATGCAAACAGGAAGTATCACTCTGGTTTGATGTGTGGTGGGGTAACTAGGGGGTTTGCTGGGGTGAAGTTTTCTGGGTCCCCTAGGAGATTTGGTGAAAATAGGGCAAGAAGTAGGAGGGAGAATAGTATGATGATTAGTCCTAGGAGGTCTTTATACGTGTAGTATGGGTGAAATGGGACTTTGTCTGTATTTGAGTTTAGTCCGGTTGGGTTGTTTGACCCGGTTTCGTGGAGGAACAGGAGGTGAAGCATTGAGGCTGCTATGATGATGAAAGGAAGGAGAAAGTGGAATGTGAAAAATCGGGTGAGGGTTGCGTTGTCTACAGAAAAGCCGCCCCAAATTCATTCTACTAGGCTTGTGCCAATGTAAGGAATTGCGGATAGCAGGTTTGTAATTACGGTTGCGCCTCAAAAAGATATTTGTCCTCATGGCAGAACGTAGCCCACGAATGCTGTTGCCATCACTAGGAGTAGGAGAACCACCCCAATGTTTCAGGTTTCTTTATATAGGTATGAGCCGTAATAGAGGCCGCGTCCAATGTGAAGGTAGATGCAGATGAAAAATATAGATGCTCCGTTCGCATGCAGGTTTCGAATGAGCCAGCCGTACTGGACGTCTCGACAGATGTGGGCGACGGATGAGAAGGCAGAGGAGATGTCTGCTGTGTAGTGTATGGCGAGGAATAGGCCGGTTGCTACTTGTATAATAAGGCACACCCCTAACAATGAGCCAAAGTTCCATCAAGCAGAGATATTTGATGGGGCAGGGAGGTCAATAAAGGTGCTATTCACAATTTTTAGGATCGGGTGTGTTTTTCGTAGGTTGTGTGTCATTAGTTTTTGTAGTTGAAAACAACAGCGGTTTTTCGTATCGCAGGTTCTGGTTTAAAGTCCGGGCAAAAACTATGGTCTATCTTGTTTTTTTATTATCCTTTTGTTTGTTGGGTGGACTGGTTGCTGTGGCGTCTAACCCGTCTCCTTATTATGGAGCGGCGGGGTTGGTTGTTGCTGCTGCTGTTGGGTGTGGGGTTCTGGTTTGGCTTGGTAGTTCTTTTATTTCTTTAGTGTTGTTTTTGATTTATTTAGGGGGGATATTAGTAGTGTTTGCGTATTCTGTTGCTTTGGCAGCGGACCCCTACCCGGAGACATGAGGAAACTGATCTGTTGGGTTGTATTTTATTGGGTATACTGTGTTGGTTGTGATGTTGGGGGGGGTGTGTGGTGGGGTGTTAGTGGATGAGGGGTTTGGTGTGGGAGGTGTCGATTCTGTTGGGTTGTCCCTGGTTCGGGTTGATTTTAGCGGTGTGTCTTTACTGTATTCTTGGGGGGGATGTTGTCTGTTGGTGTCTGGTTGGGGGTTATTGTTGGCTTTATTTGTTGCTCTAGAATTGTCGCGGGGGCTAATGCGGGGGGGCCTTCGGGCGGTTAGGTTAAAACCAAGGCAAGCGCGGACATAGTGAATAGTACAAAGATGGTGAGGTACGCTTTAATTAGGCCTTTGTTGGCGGTTGAGATGTTGTTAACTATTGGTGCGTTAAGGGTTGTTGTTATTTTTGGTCCGATTTTTTCATACCATAGTAGGTCATTTAAGTGTGCGGCTAAATTTTGTCCTTGTATGAGGAGAGTGTTAGGTTGGGCTCGGTGTGTGAGTGCATTGAAAAACCCGAGTTGGTTTGAGAAGTTGTTTAGTTTGTTTTGTTTTGGCGCCATTAGTGTTGAGGTTTGAGTGGCTAGTTCTAGGGCTCATAGGAGGCCAAAGATAGTTACGAGTAATGCTGAGAGTTTTGTAAGGGTTGATATTGTTATTATTGTTGTTTTAGTTGGGAGTATTGTTGAGGTAATTAATAGTCCTGCAGCAATGCTTCCTAGTGCGAGGCGGATAATGGGGTTAGTTATTGCTTTGTCGTTTTCGCTCACGACCACGAGGGGGTTACTTCGTGTTGTGTTGGATTGAACATAAAAGATGAGCCGTAAGCTATACGCGGCAGTTATGGCAGTTGCCACTAGTGTGATTGTAAGGGCCCAGGCGTTTAGGTGGGAGGTGTTTATTGTTTCAATAATTGTGTCTTTTGAGTAAAAGCCGGCTAAAAATGGTGTTCCAATGAGGGCTAGGCTTCCGATTGATAAGCAGGATGAGGTGATTGGAAGGGCTTTCTGTACGCCCCCCATTTTTCGGATGTCTTGCTCATCTGATAGGTTGTGGATAATTGAGCCAGAGCACAGGAATAACATGGCCTTAAAGAATGCATGTGTTGAGATGTGAAGAAATGCTAGCTGTGGTTGGTTTAACCCAACTGTTACTATTATTAACCCTAATTGGCTGGATGTGGAGAAGGCAATAATTTTTTTAATGTCGTTCTGTGTTAAGGCACAAATTGCGGTAAATAGTGTGGTTATTGCGCCAATGCAGAGGCAGATTGTGAGGGCGGCCGGGTTTGTTTCTAAGATGGGGTGTATTCGGACTAATAGGAAAATGCCAGCGACAACTATGGTGCTTGAATGGAGTAGTGCTGATACAGGGGTTGGACCCTCTATTGCGGCGGGCAGTCATGGATGAAGGCCGAACTGGGCGGATTTTCCTGTTGCTGCTAGGATCAAGCCTAGAAGTGGGAGGAGTGTTGTGTTGTCGGGGTGGGTGAAGAGCTGTTGGATTTCCCAGGTTGCGGTGTTTGTGGCTAATCATGCTATGGACAGGACAAGGCCAATATCACCAATTCGATTGTAGATAACTGCTTGCAGGGCCGAGGTGTTGGCGTCGGAGCGAGAAAACCATCAGCCGATTAGCAGGAAGGACATAATTCCGACACCTTCCCAACCGATGAAGAATTGGTATATGTTGTTGGCGGTAACTAGTGTTAATATGGCTAGCAGAAAGAGTAGTAGGTATTTGAAGAATTGGTTGATGTGCGGGTCAGAGGCCATATATCATGAGGCAAACTCTATAATTGACCAGGTCACAAATAGTGCGATGGGAACAAATATCGTTGAATATGCGTCTAATATGAAGCTGATGTTGATGTTGAAGTTTATGATGGTGATTCAATGTAGGCTTGTTACTGTCGATTCTGTACCATAGTTAATAAATGAGGCAAGGGGTACAGTGCTCAATAAGCAGGCTAGTTGTACTGCTATTTTAACATGTGTAAGGTTTCATTTTGGTTTTATGGGGAGGGGATTTAGTGTTATTATAATAGGGATAAGTAGGAGGATAAGCATGGTGGTGTTTAAGGTCTGAGGGAAATAGGGCATGTACTTTCACTTGGGGTTGCACCAAGAACTTTGGCTCCTAAGACCAATGGATTAACTTTGATCCTTTGAAAGTGAGGGGTCTGGGGAGTTTAACCCCAGGGTTAAAGAATTAGCAGTTCTTTGTGTGCTAAACACCTCTCGGTCAACAAGAAGGGTTGAGCTTCTTTTTTTAGATCCACATCCTAATGTTTTTATTAAACTATGTTGACAGGAGAGTGGGCCAAGGATTGGTGTTGGGTTAAATAGCAGGAGTAGTATAGGCAGGGTGTGCAGGGCCATTAATAGGTGTTCTCGGGTGTGGGTCGCTTCTATTTGGAGTGCATGTATTGGGAGTTTGCCTCGTTGTGTTGTTAAGAATATGTGTAGTGAGTATGCAGCTGTTAATAGTGTGCCCAACCCGGTTATGATGATGGTGGGGGTGGATCAGTTGAATATTGAGGTTATAATTAGCAATTCGCCTGTTAAGTTAATTGTTGGTGGAAGGGCCATGTTTGTTAGGTTAGCCAGCAGTCATCAGGCTGTTATAAGGGGTAGAATGAGTTGTAGGCCCCGTGCTAATAGTAGGGTTCGGCTGTGTGTTCGCTCATAGTTTGTGTTTGCCAGGCAAAAGAGTATTGAGGATGTTAGTCCGTGAGCTACTATTAGGATGATTGCGCCCGTTAGGCTCCACGGGGTTTGGATGAGGGATGCTGCGATTACTAGGCCCATGTGGCTTACTGATGAGTAGGCGATTAATGATTTCAGGTCTGTTTGTCGTAGGCAGATAGAGCTAGTTATAATGATTCCCCACATGGATAAAATAATGAATGGGTACGATATTTGTGTGGATAGTGGGCTAAGAATTGGGGTGATGCGAATAATGCCGTATCCACCAAGCTTTAAGAGGATTGCTGCTAGGACTATTGAGCCGGCAATAGGGGCCTCTACATGAGCTTTGGGAAGTCAAAGGTGCAGGCCATAAAGGGGCATTTTAACCAAGAAGGCTAGTAGGCAAGCCAATCATAACATACTGTTTGTTCATGAGTGAGTAGTTTCTGGTTGTAGGATGTGTAGGATCGGGACGGCTATATTTAGGTATTTGGTGTTTAAATAGAGAATTGCGATTAATAGGGGTAGTGAGCCGGCTAGTGTGTAGAATAGGAAGTAAACCCCAGCGGAAAGCCGTTCGGCCTGGTTACCTCAGCGTGTGATGATGATGAGTGTCGGGATAAGTGTTGTTTCAAATATGATATAGAATAGCGTGAATTCTGTTGCTGAAAAGGTGAGTAGCAGGGCGATTTGAAGTGTCGTAAGGGTCACCAAGAATATTCGTTTGCGGTTAGTTGGCTCTAGTTGCAGGTGATTTTGGCTGGCTATTGTTATTAGTGGGAGGAGTCAGCAGGATAGGACTATTAGTGGGGCGGAGACCATGTCAATGTTAAAGTACTGGGAAACATGGGACATGTTTTGGTCTATTGGGTGTTTCAATCATGTTAGGCTAATTGTTGCTAGGATTAGCGAGTTAGTGGTGTATGTTAAGAATAGTTTGTTAGGTTTGGAAATAAGTGCTGTTGGGATTAACAGGGCTGTTGGCAATAGGACTTTTAACATTGTAGTAGGTTTAGGTTTTGTAGGTGGTCTGTCCCATGGGTTCGTGATGTTGCCACCAATAAGGCGAGTCCTGTTCCCGCTTCACAGGCAGAGAATGTTAGTAGAAGAATTGGGGTTATGGTTGTGGCTGGCAGCTGTAAAGTTGAAGATATTACTGTTAGGGCGGAGAAAAGGGCTAATATTATAGCCTCAATACACAGCAAGGCAGAGACAAGATGTGTGCGGTGAAGTGAGAGCCCGAGGATACCAAGCATAAAGGCAGCGTTAAAGGTAAAGTATGGTGTGGTCATTGAGCAGCCCAGGGTTAAAACCTGGAATTACTGAGCCGAAATCGGTTGTTTATTAAACTAGCTGCTAATTCTGCCCACTCTAGTCCTCCTGCGAGTCACTCATAGATGAGGCCTAGCGTTAGCAGAAGGACGAGGGTGCTTGTTCATACTATTGTGAGAGTTGGGTTGGGGGCGTTAATTGCTCATGGGATTGGCAAGAGTAGGGCGATTTCTAGGTCAAATAATAAGAAGAGGATTGCCACGAGGAAAAAACGGAGTGAAAAAGGCAGGCGGGCGGTGCCTAGGGGGTCGAAACCGCACTCATAGGGCGAGAGTTTTTCTGTGTCAGGCATTGTTTGTGGGAGTCAAAAACTGATGGTGACAAGTAAAATAGTGATGGTGGTGGCGGTAAGAAATATTGAGGTTATGCTCATTATCCTTCCTCAAGACATAGTTGAGACTTAGTGATTGGAAGTCACCCGTACTGCTTAATACTAGAAGGATATGAACCTCATCAGTAGATTGACACATAAAGGAATAATCATACGACATCTACGAAGTGTCAGTATCAGGCGGCAGCCTCAAAGCCAAAGTGGTGGTTCGTTGTGAAGTGATATAGGACTTGCCGCATTAAACAAACAATCAAGAAGGTTGAGCCGATAATTACATGCAGGCCGTGAAACCCGGTAGCAACAAAGAATGTTGAGCCGTATACGCTGTCGGAGATTGCAAACGGAGCTTCATAATACTCTATGGCTTGAAGTGCAGTAAAGTATAGGCCCAGGATAATAGTTAGTGTTAGTGCTTGTACGGCCTCTTTTCGCCGCCCCTCTATGATGGAGTGGTGGGCTCACGTTACGGTTACACCTGAGGCCAATAAAACGGCCGTGTTTAATAGTGGGACTTCAAATGGGTTTAGTGGGTGGATGCCGCTTGGGGGCCAGTGGCCCCCAAGCTCTGGGGTGGGGGCTAGGCTAGAGTGGTAGAAGGCTCAGAAAAACCCGATAAAGAAGAACACTTCAGATGTGATGAATAGGATTATGCCATAGCGTAGGCCTTTTTGGACCAGCGTTGTATGATGGCCTTGGAATGTGCCTTCTCGGGTGATATCGCGCCATCACTGGTATATTGTTAGCAGGAGTACGATAAGTCCGATGTTTATTAGAAGGGTATTGTTAAAGTGAAATCAGACTGCTAGGCCAGACGTTATCAAGAGGGCTGCAATGGCCCCCGTTAGGGGCCAGGGGCTTGGGTCTACTATGTGGTAGGCGTGTGCTTGGTGTGTCATTAGACGTTTTCTTGTAGGTAGAGGCTCAGCAGAAGGGTGAACACGTAGGCTTGGATTATGGCTACAGCAATCTCTAGGCCGGTTAACAATAGAAGTACAACTAGCGTTAAAGTTGCTGTTGTAGTTATAACTGGGAGGAGGACAAATGCGGCGGTTGAGATAAGTTGAATTAAAAGGTGCCCTGCTGTTAAGTTTGCTGTTAGTCGGACACCAAGTGCGAGGGGGCGGATAAAAAGGCTGATTGTTTCAATGATAATTAAGGTTGGAACGAGGGGGGTCGGCGTGCCTTCTGGTAAAAGGTGTCCTAGGGAGGCTGTGGGTTGGTTTCGTAGCCCGATTAGTACGGTGGCGAGTCATAGGGGCACGGCTAGTCCTATGTTTATTGAGAGTTGGGTGGTTGGCGTAAATGTATATGGGAGTAGGCCTAGCATGTTTAAGGATAAAAGGAACAGCATTAACGACAGTAGGATTGCAGCCCATTTGTGGCCGGGCTTGTTTAGTGGTAGTATAAGCTGTTTTGTGAATATAAAGACCAATCACGATTGAATGATGACAAGGCGGTTAGGGGTGAGCCGGTTTGTTGTTGTAAAAATTAGTATGGGGGGGATGATTATTGCTAATAGAATGAGGGGGATTCCTAGTATTTGGGGGCTTAAGAATTGGTCGAAGAAGTTTAGATTCATGGTCAATTTCATGGGGTTGTGTGTGGGGTTAGTAGGTCTGGGGCTAAGGGGGCGTTGTAATGGGCTGATGTTAGAATTTTAGTTTTAAAAATTAATAGGAGTACTGTTCAGGACAACAGGAGGATTAGAAACCAGGGGGCGGGGTTCAGTTGCGGCATTCACCAAGGGAATATTTTAGTTTCCCTCTCTAGCTTAAAAGGCTAGTGCTGTAGAAGCTTCTTGGTGAGGCTGTTAGTATGGTGGTAGATCAGTTTTCAAAGTGTTTTAAGGGCACAGCTTCGACCACAATTGGCATAAAGCTGTGGTTTGAGCCACAGATTTCGGAGCATTGTCCATAAAACAGGCCTGGGTGAGAGGTAATAAAGGTTGTTTGATTTAATCGTCCTGGAATAGCATCAGTCTTAATTCCTAGGGCCGGGACCGCTCATGAGTGGAGCACGTCTTCTGCTGAGATTAGTATTCGAATTGGGGACTCTATTGGTACGACCATACGATGGTCTACCTCTAAGAGGCGGAAAAACCCCTGCTCTAGGTCTTGTGTTGGAAGTATGTATGAGTCAAATATAAGGTCTTCATAGTCTGTATACTCGTAGCTTCAATATCACTGGTGGCCTAGGGCTTTAATTGTAAGATGTGGGTTATTGATCTCATCTATTAGGTAGAGAATTCGCAGGGATGGTAGGGCGATTAAGATTAAAATAATGGCCGGCAAGATTGTTCAGATTATCTCTACTTCCTGGGCATCTATCGTGTTAGTGTGTGTTAGTTTTGTTGATATCATTAAGGAGATAATGTATAAGACCAGGGCGCTGATGAGGAAGACAATTATAATAGCGTGGTCGTGGAAGTGTAGTAGCTCTTCTATGATAGGGGAGGCTGCATCTTGGAAACCTAGTTGGGATGGGTGTGCCATGTAAGACCCACAGGTGTTATCCTGTTACTTAGCTCTGACGGGGCTATATAATTAATTTACTAGGGTCTTATGGAGAGAGAGGCATAATGGTCGTGCGGCTGGCTTGAAACCGGTGGTAGGTGGTTCGATTCCCCCCTCTCTTGAGTTTGTTTGAACATAAGTTGGCTCCTCGTAGGTGTGATATGGGGGCGGGCAGCCGTGCAGCCATTCTAGGTTGGTGCTTGTTAGTTCTAGTGTTATTACTTCTCGTTTGGCCGCAAAAGCTTCTCAAATAATAAATATTATTATGGTTACTGCAACCAGGGAGATTAAAGACCCGATTGATGATACTGTATTTCAGATTGTGTAGGCATCTGGGTAATCCGAGTATCGACGTGGTATTCCGGACAGCCCGAGAAAGTGTTGTGGAAAAAATGTGAGGTTTACCCCGGCAAACATAACACCGAAATGGATTTTTGTCCAGGTTTGATGGAGCGTGTATCCTGAAAATAGCGGGAACCAGTGGACAAATCCGCCCATAATCGCGAAAACAGCGCCCATGGATAGGACGTAGTGGAAGTGGGCTACTACATAGTAAGTGTCGTGTAGTACAATATCCAGTGATGAGTTGGCAAGGACGATTCCGGTAAGGCCGCCGACGGTGAATAAGAAAATAAAACCAAGGGCCCATAGTATTGCGGCGTCTCACTTAATTATGCCCCCGTGCAGTGTTGCTAATCAGCTAAAGACTTTCACCCCTGTTGGGATTGCAATAATTATGGTGGCAGATGTAAAGTATGCTCGGGTGTCCACATCTATGCCCACTGTGAATATGTGGTGTGCTCATACGATGAAGCCCAGAAAGCCAATTGATATTATTGCTCAAACCATGCCCATGTAGCCGAATGGCTCCTTTTTACCGGCGTAGTAGGTCACAATGTGTGAAATTATCCCAAAGCCTGGTAGAATGAGAATGTAGACTTCTGGGTGACCAAAAAATCAGAACAGGTGTTGATACAGTACAGGGTCTCCCCCGCCAGCAGGGTCAAAGAATGAGGTATTTAAATTTCGGTCTGTTAGTAGCATTGTGATACCGGCAGCGAGAACAGGTAACGATAGTAATAGAAGTACTGCTGTAATTAATACTGATCAAACAAACAGGGGTGTTTGGTATTGTGTTATGGTAGGGGGTTTTATGTTAATGCAAGTTGTAATGAAGTTAATGGCACCGAGAATTGACGACACACCAGCAAGGTGAAGTGAAAAAATAGTTAGGTCGACTGAGGCGCCGGCGTGTGCTAAATTTCCAGCTAGTGGCGGGTACACCGTTCACCCCGTACCAGCACCCGCCTCTACGCCGGAAGATGCGAGAAGTAGTAGAAAAGACGGGGGCAGCAGTCAAAAACTTATATTATTTATTCGAGGGAATGCCATGTCCGGGGCTCCAATTATTAGGGGGACCAATCAGTTCCCAAAGCCCCCGATCATAACGGGTATTACCATAAAAAAGATTATTACGAACGCGTGTGCGGTAACAATTACATTATAAATCTGGTCGTCGCCCAACAGGCTCCCTGGTTGACTAAGTTCTGCTCGAATAAGCAGACTAAGGGCGGTACCCACTATTCCTGCTCAAGCACCGAAGATTAAGTAAAGGGTGCCAATGTCTTTGTGGTTGGTTGAGAAAAATCAACGATTGATAGTCACAGGTAGGATGGCCGAGAATAGGCGGCAGATTGTAGCCCTGCATAGGCGGGTCCGAGTCCCGCTCCTACCAAGCCCTGCGGTGACCTCACGCAAGAATGCAAATCTTGAGAAGAACCCTAAAGGTGTTCCGGGGCTTCTTCTTCTAATAGAAGAAGCGCGGATAGAGGCCCGCTGGATTGGGTGTTTAGCTGTTAACTAAAACTTTGCGGGATCGAGGCCCGCCTATCTAGGAGGCTTTAGCTTAATTAAAGTGTTTGAGTTGCATTCAGGAGATGTAAATTAGAGTTTTACAGGCCTTCAGAAGCTAAGAGGGTCTAATTCTTGTTTAAGGCTTTGAAGGCCTTTGGTTTAGGTCTAACCTAAGCTTCTTAGCTGAGTATTGGTGTGATTGGTAGGAGGAGGGTTGATAAGATAATTATGGTGGTTGTTGGGGTGGTTATTGTCTTTGGTTGGAACCGTCATTTATGGGAGGCTTGTGTTGAGTTTTGGGCGAGGGTTAAAGTTGAGATGTATGATAGTCGTAGGTAGAAGAATAGGCTTAGTAGGGCGGATAGTGCTATTATTGTGGCAGCTGCGCAGAAGTTGTGTGTTGTTAGTTCTTGTAAGATTAGCCATTTTGGTATAAACCCGGTAAGAGGGGGTAGGCCCCCTAGTGATATAAGCAGTATTAGCATAAAGGCTGATACTGTGGGTGAGATCATTCATGTTGTTGTGAGGTCTTGGATTGTTTTGGCTGAGGAGAATATGAGCAGAAGAAGTGTCGAGGCGGTCATAAGGATGTAAAGTGTTAAGTTTAGTAGCATAATGTGCGGGGATAGTGTAAGGACCGCTGCTATTCAGCCTAGGTGGGCGATTGATGAAAATGCTATAATTTTTCGTGTTTGTGTCTGATTTAGTCCGCCTCATCCACCTGTTAAGGTAGAGAGGAGTCCTATTGTTAGTAGGATTGTAGTGGATAGTGAGTTTTGTGTTAGGTAAAGTAGTGCTAATGGGGCTAATTTTTGTCATGTAACAATGATTAGTGTTGTTTTTAATGGGGTGCCTTGTAGGACCTCAGGCAGTCAGAAGTGAAGGGGGGCGAGGCCGAGTTTTATTGACAGGGCTGTTGTTAGTGTAACACAAGCTAGTGGGCTTGTTAGTTGTGTAATGTCTCAGACTCCGGTTGATCATGCATTAATAGTGCTAGAAAATAAAACTGTGGCGGATGCAGCGGCTTGTGTGAGGAAGTATTTTGTTGTGGCCTCTGTTGCACGGGGGTGGTGTTGTTTTGCGATGATTGGAACAATTGCTAGTGTGTTTAATTCTAGTCCGATTCAGGCTAATAGCCAGTGGTAACTAGATATAGTGATGATGGTACCTAGGGCGAGGCTTGAGAGAATAATTGATAATATAATTGGATTCATTAGTAGAGGAGGGGTTTAAACCAACATTTTCGGGGTATGGGCCCGAAAGCTTAATTAGCTGACTTTACTAGAAAGTAGTATAATGGAAGTACAAGGGGTTTTGAGCCCCTGGGTACAGGTTCAGGTCCTGTGTTTCTAGTGGGAGATGAGAGGGTTTTAACCTCTGTGTTTTACTCTATCAAAGTAACCCTTAATTTCGGGCACATTTCCTTAGTTACAGGGGAGGAAGTCCTGAGAGCGCTGTTGGAAATGAGACGTGTCACAAAAACAGGGCGAGTGTGAGGGGGAGGAAGTTTTTTCATAAAAGATGTATGAGCTGATCATATCGGAAGCGTGGGTAAGAGGCTCGGGTTCATAGAAAGAGAATTGTGAGTGCAGACGCTTTTAATATAAGGTTGATCGGGAACATGTCTGGGTGTGTTATTGTTCCTGGGCTGAAAAACAGGGTGCATGTGAGGGTGTTTATTATGAGAATATTTGCGTATTCTGCCAGGAAGAATAGGGCGAATGGGCCGGCTGCGTACTCCACGTTAAAGCCAGAGACTAGTTCGGATTCTCCTTCGGTGAGGTCAAATGGTGCTCGATTGGTCTCAGCCAGTGTTGAGATAAACCACATTATTATTAACGGTCAAGAGCATAGTAAGAGCCATGTATGTTCTTGTGTAGTGGTTAGTGTGTGTAGGGTAAAGCCCCCTGCGAGGATAATGAGTGTGAGTAAAATGATCCCTAGGGTTACCTCGTATGAGATGGTTTGTGCTACAGCCCGTAGGGCTCCGATTAAAGGGTACTTGGAGTTTGATGCTCACCCAGACCAAAGTACGGAGTATACTGCCATGCTTGAGAGGGCTAGTATGAAGAGTAGTCCTAGGTTTATATCTGCGAGTGTTATAGGTATTGGGAGTGGTGTTCAAATTATAAGGGCTAGGAATAAGGCTAGTGTTGGAGTAATGATGAATAGTGTTGGGGATGAGGATGATGGGCGTACTGGTTCTTTGGTGAAGAGCTTTACGCCGTCTGCGACTGGCTGCAGTAAGCCGTGTGGGCCTACAATATTTGGGCCTTTTCGGAGTTGTATGTAGCCAAGGATTTTTCGTTCGAGGAGGGTCAGGAAAGCTACAGCTAGTAAGATGGGAATAACATAGAGTAGTGGGTTAATAATGTATGTGAAAAATGAGTGCATGATTAGGGAGAGGATTTGAACATCTGAAGTAAAGGTTTTAGGCCTTTTGCATATACCTGGCTCTGCCACCCTAATAAACCACGATCTTTGGTCGTGGTAGATAGCTGTCTAACTTTAGTTTTGTTCAGTTAGTGGGTTTGGACGTGCTTGTGGCATTGGTCCGCCCTTCTTTGTCCTTTCGTACTGAAGAAGGTGGCTACATAGATAGAAACCGACCTGGATTGCTCCGGTCTGAACTCAGATCACGTAGGACTGTTAATCGTTGAACAAACGAACCTTTAATAGCGGCTGCACCATTGGGGTGTCCTGATCCAACATCGAGGTCGTAAACCTTCTTGTCGATATGAACTCTTGAAGAAGATGGCGCTGTTATCCCTGGGGTAACTTGGTTCGTTGGTCAGTGTTACTGGGTCGTCTTAGGACTTTGACGTGTTAGTCTTAGTAAGAATGGGTGGTTCTGTGCTCGGAAGTTTTTTTTGGTTCCGAAGTCGCCCCAACTCAAAACTTTCTATTAGTTGCACCTTGGTTTGTGCGTAATAGTTTGTTTAAAGCTCCACAGGGTCTTCTCGTCTTATGGGTTTATCCCGGCTTTTGGACCGGGGGATCAGTTTCACTGATTGGTTGCAAGAGACAGGTTTGTCCTCATTTAGCCGTTCATACTGGTCTTTATTTAGAAGACAAGTGATTACGCTACCTTTGCACGGTTAGAATACCGCGGCCGTTTAAATAATTCACTGGGCAGGCGAGACCTTTAATACTTGTTTTGCTAAAGGCTATGTTTTTGGTAAACAGTTGGGACAAGTTTTTGCTGAGTTCCTTTTGCGACTTTAAATCTTTCCTTAGGGCACTCCGGTGTTGGCTTGACAGTTTGGGTTGCAGGCTTGGCTTTGCGTGCTTTTCCTTTTTTGGTCCGTTAATGTTCGGTAGGTTTTCTATTGCCGAGTCAAGGGTGTGCTGGGAGAGTGGTTCTCTTGTTACTAGTTTTAGCATTAGTGCGTCTATTATTATAGGGTGGCTCGGTGTGTAATTAGGAGCTTGTGTTTGTTTTAGGTATCTTTATATTTGTGCTGTGACGCTTTATTTACTGGTAGCGGCTTTAAGGCTTACGGGTTATACGTTTTTACTATCTCGCTAATTCAGGTTGTATCCTGTTTCAATGGAGCTGTACCTTCATTGAATATCTTTTAGGTTGAGGGGAAGACTATATTTGGTCTAGTTAGACCTAAAGTTGAACTTAAATTCTTTTATTGAGCAACCAGCTATCACTAAGTTCGTTAGGCTTTTTACCCCTACTACAAGGTCATCCCACTCTTTTGCCACAGAGACGGGTTCACCCTATTGGTTGCCGAGTAGTAGCTCACTTAGTTTCGGGAGGACAGGCTGAAGTTCTCTTTGCCTGCAGCTTCTGGCTAAACCATGATGCAAAAGGTACAAGGGTTAGTCTTTGCTTTATCTTGCTTTATTGTTTCATTGTTCTTTCAGTGTTCCCTTGCGGTACTTTTTCTATTGCGCCAAAGTAGTGGTTATGTTCTATCGCATATACTAGTGTTTACAAATGGTTTGTTTTGTGAATATAGATTGTTTGTGGGTATGGTTGGGCTAAAGTTTGGCTCAAAAAGGTTAGGTTTTTACTAACATTGTTCAATTGTAAGCTGAATGCTTTGTTTTAAGCTACTATTTGATTCCAAGCACACTTTCCAGTGCGCTTACCATGTTACGACTTGCCTCATCTAGTTGATGTGTGGTTTTATATTTTGTTGTTTTGTGCTTGTGATGAGGGTGACGGGCGGTGTGTGCGCGCTCCAGAGCGGGTTTAAGACAAAGTCTCTTGTTTGTCTTACTTCTAAATCCGCCTTTTAGCCTGAGTTTCATCAGGCTGTTCGTGTTTTCTATGGCAGAAAATGTAGCCCATCTCTTCCACCTTATGTGCTACACCTTGACCTGACGTGTTAGTTAATAACTATTTTGCTTACTATTCTCCTTTCAGAAGGTAGGCTTTCGACGGCGGTATATAGGCTGAGGGCCAAAGGTGGTGGGGTAGAACGTGGATTATCGATTATAGGACAGGCTCCTCTAGGTTGATGTGGAGCACCGCCAAGTCCTTGGAGTTTTGAGTTTTTCACTTGTAGTTCTCTGGCGGGCGGTGATGTGTTGCACCGCCTTGGTTTACGGCTAAGCATAGTGGGGTATCTAATCCCAGTTTGTTTCTTAGTTTTCGTGGGGTCAAGTAGTTTCTTGTTTAAGGACACTTTGTTGGTGTGGTTCCAATTCGCATGGGCGTTTTACGGCTGGGCGATGGTTTTTCATTAAAATTTAACTGTCTCTAGCCACACTTTACGCCGGGGGCCGTTGTTTTAGGCCTTTCGTATAACCGCGGTGGCTGGCACGAAATTAACCGGCCTTTTAATAATCATAACTAAGTCAAGCTTTCGCTTATATCTTAATGTCAATCACTGCTGTAAGCCCGTGGGGGTGTGGCGTAGCAAGGTGTTATGGGCTGCAAATGGGCGTTCCTGATACCTGCCCCATTTAACTGTTGAGGAGCATATGGGCATTCTCACTGGCGTGTGGAGGCTTGCATGTGTAATTTTGATTAAAAACAACGGCAAGTTTAGGACCAAAACTTTGTGTTTTTGGGGTGTTTTTTTTACCCATCTCGGCATCTTCAGTGCCGTGCTTTTGCAAAAAATAAGCTACAATAAC